ATTTCAAAAAACTATTCATACTATGATCATAGTATGATGGCGGTTGGGCAAGTATGCCCCCATCGTCTAGTGGTTCAGGACATCTCTCTTTCAAGGAGGCAGCGGGGATTCGACTTCCCCTGGGGGTAGGGTAATACGAAAGGAAGTTGATTATGGATTACCAATAAGCCTAAAATGGATTCTTCCTGGGTCGATGCCCGAGCGGTTAATGGGGACGGACTGTAAATTCGTTGGCAATATGTCTACGCTGGTTCAAATCCAGCTCGGCCCAATAATGCCCAAGAATTCGCCAATCTACCATGAGATGGTATAACCCCCTTGTCCTTGAGAAATACCTGATACAGAGGAATAAAAAAGAATTTAAATTTATGCTAAATCCCTTATTTCCCTGGGATTGTAGTTCAATTGGTTAGAGCACCGCCCTGTCAAGGCGGAAGCTGCGGGTTCGAGCCCCGTCAGTCCCGAAGGATCCAATAAATACATCAATTCATCTCTCCCTTTTCTGTGAAAGGGAGGACAGGGAGCAGAATTTCATTCCCAAGAGGAGATCCTTGTTTTTTTTTTCCTTCCTATTTTTCTATTTTTTTAGGGGTCCCATCGAAGAAAGAACAAAGCCTAAAAAAATAGTGAATTTGATGGAATATTAGATCTTTTATACCGGGACTCATCTTTATCACATTTCTTTGTCTTCCAAGAAAATTAGATTATTAAAAAAAAAAACAGAGCTTAGAACTTAACTCCTTTCTTTTTCCATTTCGCTTCTATTGTTTGTTTGGGTTTGTTACTAATGGAAATGAAAGGGTGGTCACATGATACTTCATCAGATGATTGTACAAGGAAAACCTAAGGTAGGTTATAGAAAAGAAAGAAGAAAAAATAATAATAAATCAAGGAATTTTTGATTGGTTCAGGAATCCCATTTTGGATTCGGTATGGATAAAAGATCTTCCTATGTTATACTATTCAATTCTCGACGACGAATTCATTTGATAGCACAGATATTGTTATTCATGATATTGATCCGATTCAAGATCATCGAGAAGTAATTCATTCATTGAATTTACAGGCGAAAGATTTATTATCTCTATGGGATTAAATCCCGAGTTATTGTGAAGTAAAAAAAAGATGAGATTATGGAAGTAAATATTCTTGCATTTATTGCTACTGCACTGTTCATTCTAGTTCCTACTGCTTTTCTACTTATCATTTACGTAAAAACAGTTAGTCAAAATGATTAATTAATTTGAATGAAACTTGATTTCTGAGTTCTTATCAATGATTGAAGAAATAAAACGAAAAGGATTCCAATTTCGCGTCTTAAATGAAATGAGCGGACTATAATCGGCTCTATGAGATCCGATAGTATGGTAAGAAAGAAATAGATGAAATCTTTCTTTCTACCATACTATCTATTAGTGTTATTGTAGTGTATAAAGTTGTAAAGTTGTACTTTACAATAAAGAGAAAGGCTTAATATAGATCAATCTCCAATATTATCTTCATATATGTAGATATAAATTTCATATATGGAATGGACATAGCATCAAATTTGATTTCTTTGATACATCTATTTGTTCCGATCACTCTGAAATAATCGTCTTACTCTTAGAGTTCTAATTCCTAGATTTTTTATTATTTCCATCCAATATGAATTTCGGGATCTATCGAAAGAATCAAGAAAAAGCATTATGGGCATATCTTAAGAAAAACATGTAGTAATCTGTTTTTTTAGCATTTCGAAGAAATAATTGATTGAGCCATTGACAGGAGTTCTATGGGCACTTCTTCATATTTCGAAAAGAAATAAAATAAATAGTAAACCTCGCCGATTTTAACGCTTGAACCATGATATGAAATGGGTTGATAAAGTATCAAAAATTTTTAAAATCTAATAAAACAAGCGGTAAGTGCGCAATAAATATGTGACTCGCCCAAGTCAAGATCTTATTATGCATAGTATCTTGTTAGCCAACCACTATGCTATGTCTATATTGTTTTCTTTCTCATAGAAAGTGGGTATACATTTACCAAAACGACTTCCTCTTTGAACAGTAAAGAGGGAAAGAAAAAAATCAAATCAAAAAATAAAAAAGGGGTCGGGTCTTCCTCAGTATCCATCTATAATTCTAATTCTGGTAAAAGCCCGTTAGAAAATTTCAGAAGAATTAGGTTGGAATGAATTTCCTATCATCTGTATCCCTTTCCTTTCGAAATACAAACATGGGAATCATTGAAATATCTCTTTGATTGAAAGAGTATTAGTCATATCATACATTACTCTACTAGAATCCAATGGAATTTGGAAATGAAGATATTTTTATTTGAAAAAGTTCAAAACGCGTTGCAAAACGATCTATAAAATAATTGATACAGTTTGATTCCTCAACTTTATTAGTAGTAACTCTAGAGTCCACTTCTTCCCCATACTACAAGTGAAAGGGAAAATGTAAAGACTACCATTAAAGCAGCCCAAGCGAGACTTACTATATCCATGTGAATT